TATTTTCCGTATTACAGAAAGAAATTAGGAATAGAGAATCCATATCAAAGAAAGTTGGAATAATGGTATCCATTGTTATTTGAAACATTTCGGTCAGTAACATTGATGAATTCGGTAAAGGTGCGGAAAGAGAGGGATTCGAACCCTCGGTAAACAAAAAGCCTACATAGCAGTTCCAATGCTACGCCTTGAACCACTCGGCCATCTCTCCTATATAATGATTATGGCCCAGAAACTGGGTGAATAGTGAGTTATTCCTATTCCATTTTTTTGGATAGGCGCATACAATCAATTCGAACTATATAGAAAACAAAAGTTTTTATCAAAAAAAACCTCCTACGAAGCCGTAGGGTAGGATAAACCATTTTTTTTTATGAGTCTGTTTTTACGTTATTTCGTACTGTATTGTACAATTGTTTTGTTTGTGTTTGTGGGATTATTTTCTTCTCTCACGCGATAAATAATTAAATTATAGAATGGATTGCTACCTATGCCTAGATCTCGGATAAATGGAAATTTTATTGATAAGACCTTTTCAATTGTAGCCAATATCTTATTACGAATAATTCCGACAACTTCAGGAGAAAAAGAGGCATTCACTTATTACAGAGATGGTGCGATTTGATTATCTTTTTTTTATTTACCGATCTCAGTCTTAGGAGAAAGACACATTCTTCGGAGAGAAATAAAAAAAAATTGAAAAAAAACCTGCGCTTGCTGAAGGTGAAGTTTGTAAATAAAACGATTAATTCCTTCTGTCGTGTATCCCCGATTAATGCAGCCTCATATGCTTCAATTTTAGGTTTATAGTATTAAGCGAAAGGTTATACCTATACCTATGGGGTTAGGTCAACCCTACTCCACTAGTACCAATAGGCGGCAGGGGGGAAGAAGCACTACGCTTAGGAATCAACAACACGAAAACTTTGTAAAAAAAAGATATCCTTCCTTTCTTATCGGGATCGGGACTAACAAGAATGGTTGGGACAACAAACATCCATCTCGTTCGTATTTTGGATACCTGTATAACCATCGAAGACTGTTGAAGTGACTAATTCCGAGAAATTAAGCGGCGTTGAGGACAAAGAAATTGTTGGAGTTACCTTTTTTTTTGATCCAGTACCAACATACTTGATGTTCAGAAAAGATCTTTTACAGGAAGGTTGGCTAGAGATTTCTTGTAAAAACACTAGCCCTGCTCAGTTGATAATGAGAATACTGCAATCTTTTTTGATTCTATGTATTTTTATCATTATACACATAAAGGAGGAGCCGTATGAGATGAAAATCTCACGTACGGTTCTGCAACGGAGATTCTTTGAACCGAATGACGACCGTAACGGATGTCGGCTCAATCTGAAGGAAATTATGCGGAAGCTTTACAGAATTATTATGAGGCTATGCGACTGGAAATTGATCCCTATGATCGAAGTTATATACTTTATAACATAGGCCTTATCCACACAAGTAACGGAGAACATACGAAAGCTTTGGAATATTATTTTCGGGCACTGGAACGAAACCCGTTCTTACCCCAAGCTTTTAATAATATGGCCGTGATCTGTCATTACGTGCGACTATCTCCACTATGGAAAGAAAAAAGAAAAGAACGAGCAAATCCGTTAATAAGTACTAGAAATAGGCTTTCTACATATATATCGTCCAAAACAACGATTTTTATCAGCTGTAGCAAAGAAAGAAACTTCATAGAAGTCAAAATATGAAGAAATAGATATGCCTAGATACTTTTTTTCTATGGATAAAAGATCTAATTGATAGAGGAAGCACCGTAAAGATCAATTAACGAGGTTTTGGGCCGATACAATAAGAACTGCTTACTTCTATCATGATAGAAAAGTTAGGAATCCACTTATGTAATAAAGTCGATCCCCTAAGGTTTTGAGCAGCGGTGTAGTATCAGATCCCAAAGATAGTAAGTCTTTTCTTTCTTATGAAGAAAAGTCTTTCTCAAAGATTCTATAGAAATTGATATATCATATATGAAAGTATATGATATATGAAATCGAGATAGTTACCTTTCAGAAAATTATAATGAGAGTGTTAATGCCGATGCTTTATTCTTCTGAAGGTAGGAGAAAAGATAAAACTATAAAAAAGGATGAAATTCTTTATTAATCAAAATTCAAGTTTGAAACTCATGTAATTAACCTCTTTTCTTTTAGTTAACTCCAGAAAAAAAAATGGAACAACAAAAGAATTGACTGCTGAGCCGTATGAGACAGGAAACTCTCAAGTACGGTTCTAAGGGAAGGAATTAACTCACCTATTCCGACCGCGGAGAACAGGCCATTCGACAGGGAGATTCTGAAATTGCGGAGGCTTGGTTCGATCAAGCCGCTGAATATTGGAAACAAGCTATAGCCCTTACCCCTGGTAATTATATTGAAGCACAGAATTGGTTGAAGATCACAGGGCGTTTTGACTAAGAACACTCTGTTTATTATTTTTTTATTGAAATTTATTTCAAAATTCTTATATA